ATATATATACATATATATATATATATATATATATATACATATATATATATATATATATATATATATATATTTTTTATTATATAAAAATCAAAACACAATTTTACACAGCAAATTACCTAAAACTTCTGTTGCTTTTTAGATCTAAAAATAATGCTGACTCGAATGACACTGCTTTCCCCTCGGAGGAGACACACCCCAAAATAAAATATTTTTTTACAAAATTAAATCAAGCAATACTTTTAAACACAAATCATTATAATCAATTTTTTCCTAACAGAGAAGGATTTTAAAGCAGGGAATCCAAAAAAAAGCACCAAAAATCCGCTAAAAAAATCATAAAAAAAAAACAAACTAAAATCACTATAGTCAATTTTTTCCTAACAGAGAAGGATTTTAAAGCAGGGAATCCAAAAAAAAGCACCAAAAATCCGCTAAAAAATCATAAAAAAACAAACTAAAATCATTATAGTCAATTTTCTCCTAACAAAAAAGGATTTATACAATATTATATAATTTTACTAAATACATTTTAACAAAAATTTTAAATATATTACTCCTTCAGAATAAATATATAAAACAAATTTATTATGTATTTTTTAATTAAGCTAGTTATGCTCACACCATAATTAAAATGAATACATATAAAAACATCTGTCACCCTAAAACATCTTGCTTCCTTAGCATCTTCAGTGCTACGCTCTAGTTTATAAGCTATTAAGGTTAAAAGATAATAAAAACAGTTAATAATCTAAAAAGCATTAATATAACAAAAAAATTAAAAGTTTTAATTTGAACTCTTTGATTCTTTAAGAAAAAAACCGATAAAAATTTAAAGCTTCCCTGTCCCCCTAAAATTTCAAGTCAACCTTGATCAATAGATTTTATAATATGGGTCCCCCCTATTATAGATATTTTCGTCAATGGTTGAGCTGAAATAAAAGCTAAAAATCACATTCTAGTAAAAAACATTTTTACCTTATTCATCTTCCGAGGATAAAAATCTTCTTCTCATATCACCCCAGCAAGAAAAATCCCCAATAAAATTACAATAATGGTAAGCATTTTATGCGCAAAAGGTAAGACAAACGGCTCAGGAGAAAAAAACAGAAAACTTGACTGAAGTAAAGAACCTGCTATAATAGCTGCTAAAGTTAAAATTCTAGTCGAATAATTTACATACGGATCTTTTTCTAACTTACTGTGAAAAGGCTTGTTTTTTATGTTTCTCCAAAGAGAACAAAAAGACAAGCGAAATGAATAAGCAGCAGTTATACCTGTAGCTAAAAAAATTAATAAAATTATTAAAGTATTCGTAGGACTATATAAAGAAGTTTCCAAAATTAAATCTTTAGAGTAGAACCCACTTAAAAATGGAGCTCCACATAAAGAAAGATTTGCAATATTTAAACAAGCTACAGTTACAGGAGCCTGCTTAGAAATAAGACCTATAAACCGAATATCTTGATTATTTATAGAATTATGAATAATTATTCCTGCACATAAAAATAAAAGAGCTTTAAATAAAGCATGAGTGTATAAATGATATAAAGAAAGATAAACTATTCCTATCGCCAATCTTATTATTATTACTCCAAGTTGACTAAGTGTAGAAAGAGCAATAATTTTTTTTAAATCATTTTCATAATTTGCCCCAATGCCGGCTAATAATAAAGTTAAAACAGAGATAAACAATAAACAAAAGCTAAAACTTCTAAATTGTGATAGAAAAGGATAAAATCGAATTAAAAGAAACACTCCCGCAGTAACTAAAGTTGAAGAATGAACTAAAGCCGAAACAGGAGTAGGAGCTGCTATTGCAGCCGGCAATCAAGCAGAAAAGGGGATCTGAGCACTTTTCGTTATAGCCGCAATAGTAATAGTTAAAGCAACATAACTTATGAAATAAAAATCCCACATTAAATTAATCACTCAATGCCCTTGTAAAATAAGAACCCCAATTGAAATTAAAATTATAACATCACCAATTCGGTTTGCTAAAACAGTAAGTATCCCTGCCCCTAAAGATTTTATATTTTGATAATAAATAACTAAAGCAAAAGAAACAATACCTAACCCATCTCACCCTAATAATAAAGCAGGCAATCTAGGAATAAAAACTAAAAAATTTATTGACATAACAAAAAGTAAAACCAGTCAAACAAATCGTTTCAAAAAGGGATCCCTTGCTATATATCTAGAAGAAAATATTATAACACACCCAGAAATTAAACAAACTACACCTCTAAAACTCAAACTAATTATATCTAAAATAATACAAAAAGAAATATTACAAGAGCTTATTGATAAAATATTTCATTCGATTAAAATTGAAATATCATTTATACAAAAATAACAAACAACAGGTAATAAAACTCCTCTGTATATTAATAAAAACAAAGACCTAAAAGAAGAAAATTTTAACGGTGAAAACATGGTTAAGTAAAAAAACTTTTATCTTCAGACCCACAAACTGATATTTTATTTTAAACTAACTCAACTTAAATTCAATAAAAAACATATTCACTTTTAAAAATAAAAAAGTTAGCAGGAATTCAATGTAAAATTAATAATAAATATGAAGAAGATTTGAACTGAGATCTTCTTTTAATAAACTTTGGACTCCCCCCATGTTGTGTCGAAGTATATAAATATATACTATATAAGGCGGCTAAAAATCTTATACACCCTAAAGAAAACAAAAAATACTTAGAACTAAATATCACAGACGGAAAAATCATAATTTCTCCTAGTAGATTAATACTTGGAGGAGCTGCTATATTGATAACACAAAAAAGAAATCATCATATAGCTAAATTAGGAAAAATCAGTAATATTCCCTTTCTCAAAAATAATCTTCGTCTATGAGTTTTTTCATAGCTATAATTTGCTAAAGCAAAAAGAGCAGAAGAACAAAATCCATGGGAAACTATTAAAACTAAACCACCACCTCATCCTCACGAACAATTTGAAAAAGCACCAGCTAATATTAAAGATATATGACCGACAGAAGAATAAGCAATTAAAGATTTAAAATCCACCTGACGAAAACAAACAATTCTCGTCAATACACCCCCTCAAATAGCTAAAGAGAAGATAATTACTCTAACAGTTCTTCTATAAAAATTAAAGTACTGATAAACCCGAAAAATTCCATAACCTCCCAACTTCAATAAAATAGCTGCTAAAACTATTGATCCGGCTACAGGAGCCTCAACATGGGCCTTAGGTAGCCATAAATGCACAGAAAATATAGGAAGCTTAACTAAAAATGCAGAAAAAATTAATAAAGTTAAAAAATTATAAGATCAAAATACCATTGAACAAACCCTTTCCTTTCGAACTCTCATAATTAACTGAATATTAAATGAATCATTTTTTATACCACTTCATAAAATCACTAAAAGTAGAGGAAGAGAAGCAGCAACTGTGTAAATTATTATATATATACCAGCTTGAAGTCGCTCGGGTTGATACCCTCATCCTAGGATAATTAATAAAGTAGGAATAAGAGAAGCCTCAAACAAAAAATAAAAATACAAAATATTTCTCAAACTAAAAGTGACAACTAAAATCAAATTTAATATTAAGATAAGATTTATAAATATTAAAATTTTATTACCTCTTTTTTTAACTCTATTTTGACTAGCAATTAATATAACCATTCTAATTCAAAAGGTTAATACAATTAAAACCAGAGATATAGAATCTTGGGAAAGATAAGAGTTTATTATTTCATATGAAAAAATTGGAGAATAAAGATAAAAAAAAGAAAACAAACTTAATAAACATAAAGATCAAATCTTTAAATATCATCTATATTTACTACTAGGTAAAAAAAAGACACTAGCTGATGCAATTAAAATTCCTAACATTTTTGAGATGAAAACCTAGAAACGTAGTCATTTCCGCGCATCCGAATTACAGATACTAAAATAGACAAACCAAGCCTAGCTTCACAAGCCCCTAAAGTAATAAGAATTAAAGCTATTTCCCCAGAATAAGAAATATTATTTATTAAAGTAAACAATAAAATAAATAGACTTATAGTGACTGCCTCCAAACTTAACAAAATGTTTAATAAATGCTTATACTGAAGAGAAAGAGTAACTAAGGCTAAAAAAAAACTTATTATACTAATTATAGACAAATAAAATGTTCTCATACCTTGCAACAATAATTTAAATAAAAATGTTGGTCTTGTAAGCCAAAAATGAATAAATATTCTTGTTGTTAAGCTACTGAGTGGTCTGAGCACTCCTAGAATGTTTTCAAGACAAACTATCCCAAGGATAATAGCTTTAAAAATCTAAAATTTTATCTCATATTTTTTGTGTGAGAGGATTTAAAATAAAATAAGAAAAGTATAAAACCGTAAAAATTTGTCCAATTATTTCATATGGCATCTCTACAGGGCAGGCTCCAATCCAAGTTAAAATTCCAAAAATACCAATAAAAGACCAAAACAAAATTTGATTAATAGGATAAAATGTTAAAGCCCGAAACTTCGCTTGATGAGTAAAAGGAAGAATAAATAAAATAGCTACAGCCGCAACTAAAGCAATCACGCCCCCTAACTTGTTAGGAATTGAACGTAAAATTGCATAAGCAAACAAAAAATATCATTCAGGTTGAATATGCACGGGAGTTACTAAAGGATTAGCTGGAATAAAATTTTCAGGATCACCTAGTAATTGTGGTGAAAAAAGAACTAACATAGACAATAAAAATAATAAAACTAAAAATCCAACAAGATCTTTAAATCTATAATAAGAATGAAAAGGCACTTTTTCTCCGTCACTATTTAATCCTAAAGGATTATTTGAACCTGTTTCGTGTAAAAATAACAAATGCAAAACAGTTATAGCAGCAATTGCAAAAGGTAAAACAAAATGCAAGGTAAAAAATCGAGTTAAAGTAGCATTGTCAACAGCAAAACCTCCTCAAATCCACTCCACTAATATTTGACCTACATAAGGAACAGCAGATAAAAGATTAGTAATTACCGTAGCTCCTCAAAAGGATATTTGACCTCAAGGAAGAACATATCCTAAAAAAGCTGTACCCATTGTTAAAAATAATAAAATCACACCAATATTTCAAGTATGTATATACATATAAGAACCGTAATATATTCCACGACCCGCATGGAAATATAAACAAATAAAAAATCAACTAGCTCCGTTGGCATGTATAGCTCGTAACAGCCATCCATAGTTTACATCTCGAGTAATATGAACAACAGAACTAAAAGCTAAATCAACATGTGCAGTATAGTGTATAGCCAAAAACAAACCTGTTACGATTTGAATCCCCAAACATAAACCTAAAAGAGAACCAAAATTTCATCAAATAGACAGATTTGAAGGAGCAGGAAGATCAACTAAGGCACCATTAACCACTTTTAATACAGGATGAATTTTCCGAATTGGTGAACGCATACTAAGCTTTGAAAGGACGCAAAGAAGATTGTTGATAAAAACAAATTTTGACAACCACAACTAAATTTACAAGGAGAACAATGCCTAAAGAAATTAAAATAGACACATAAGAAGGCGAAACAAGTTCAATACCATAGATCTTTAACTTTTTTACTTCCGTCCATAAACTTATATCAACTAAATTAGCTAAATCTAAAAATATATAATTATAAAGTAGAACAAAAGAAGGAATAAAAACAAGAACAGATATAATACCTGCATTTATACCTAAAAACATTATATTAGGAGATAAAGCAGCAACATACGCAAACATTACTAATAAACCCCCAACATAAATTAAAAACAAGATGTATGCATATCAACTAGATAAAAATATAGCTGTTAAACAACAAAGTAATAACCTTAAAATTATAATAACTAGCCCTAATCTCAGAGGTTGGGCTATTAGAGGAAGTATAAAAACGGAACAAAATCTTAAAGCTATAATAACTAACGATGTCATTTCAGAATGTAGGGGTATCCCTAATCTTTAGTTTCCAATACTAATATTTTTTTAAACTACTATTCTGTAATAGTAAAAATGATATGAAAAACAAAAAACTAATAATAGCATAGAAAGAGATACAGGCAAAAATCTTTTTCAAGTTAGTGATATTAGTAAGTCATATCGAAAACGAGGATAACTAGCCCGAACTCAGATAAAAACAAAAGCAAAAAAAAGAATTTTGCTAATAAATACCAAATCTCTTAACCCTATAAAGAAAGAACTGCCCCCTAAAAATAAAACAGCCGAAAACAATCTTATTACCAAAATATTTGCATACTCCGCAAGAAAAATTAAAGCAAAGCCAGCTGCCCCATATTCAATATTAAATCCTGAAACCAACTCAGATTCGCCTTCGGCAAAATCAAAAGGAGCTCGATTAGTCTCAGCAATACAAGTAACAAATCATATAAAAAAAATAGGAAGTATTAAAAAACCAAACCAGAGACTTAATTGTTTTTCATTTAACTCAAAAAAATTAAAGCTTCCTAGAATAAACAAAGGAAAAAGCAAAATTAAAGCTATACTAACTTCATAAGAAATAGTTTGAGCAATTGCACGTAAACTTCCCAACAAAGCATATTTAGAATTAGAAGCTCAGCCCGCCAATAAAGTCCCATAAACATTCAACCTTGAAACGCATAAAAAAAATAAAATTCCCCACTTAAAGTATCCTGTAGCACATAAACTTGGATACAACTGTCATAATAATAAAGCTAAAATAAAGCTAAAAACAGGAGCTATAAAATAAGGTGAATAATTAGCTATCGTAGGCTTAGCAATTTCTTTAGTTAAAAGCTTTGCAGCATCAGCCAAAGGTTGGGGGAGTCCTGCAATTCCAACTTTATTAGGTCCTTTACGAATCTGCATATATGACAATCCTTTACGCTCTAATAAAGTAAAAAAAGCAACTGCTAATAAAATACAAATATAGGTAAATAAACAAGAAATCAAAGATAAATACATTATAAAGAAAAGAATTTTAATCTTTATATTTAGGTCCTAAGCCTAATGCATATTTTCTGCCATCTTTATTATAAAGAAAAGAACTTAAATCTTTATATTTAGAGCTTAAATCTAATGCACTTTTCTGCCATCTTTATAATTATAAATTTAAATAACATTATACTAACTCTTTATAATATCTAATATTTTAAGTTGGTCCTTTCGTACTAAACTTAAATCCTTAACTAAAGATAGAAACTGACCTGGCTCACGCCGGTCTGAACTCAGATCATGTAGGATATTAGTGGTCGAACAGACCAACCCTTGAAGACTTCTGCACCTTTCAGGATATCCTAGTCCAACATCGAGGTCACAAACCTTTTTTTCGATAAGAACTCTTGAAAAAGATTATGCTGTTATCCCTACGGTAACTATTTCTTATAATCAATCTATTGGATCAAAACTTATAAGTTTTATTGAAATAAAGAAGCTTTAATTGTTCCTTAGTCGCCCCAACCAAAAGCTATTAATTAAAATTGATATAGCTTACATTTTTTAAAAAATTAACTTAAAGCTCGATAGGGTCTTCTTGTCTTTTAGTTTAATTTAGGTTTCTTCACCTAAAAACCAAATTCTAGTAAATTTTGTAGAGACAGCTTTGCTCTTGTCAAACCATTCATACCAGCCCTCAATTATAGGGCAAATGATTATGCTACCTTTGCACAGTCAGAGTACTGCGGCCGTTAAATTTTACTCACCGGGCAGGCTCGACTCTTTATATTTTTCTTTCAAAGAGCGATGTTTTTGATAAACAGGCAGAACAAAAATTTGCCGAATTCCTTTACAAAAATTAATTATCATACTTTAAATAATTATAATATTAAATTTATTATAATTAATATTTTTAGAAATACTCATTTTAGCATAAAAACAACTATAAAAAATTATATAGTTCTTCTTCATCTTTATAAACATATTGATTATATTTTATTAATTAAATAATTTATAACAAACTTTAAATTTTGACTAATTTCAAGCCTAAATTTTAAAAATATTTATGTTTTTATAAATTAAACTTTCAAGCTTATCCTTAAAAGTCTACAAGCTCATAATATTAAATTGCAAAAAAACAACTTAAATTTAATAAACTAAGTACTCCTATACCTTTATGAAGAAACTAGCTATCACTCAATACGAATAAAATCTAATTTCTATTTTATGTTTTTGACATAAATTTTGCCACATCTAGAGTCATTTTACTAAAATAAAACACAAAATAGCTCATTGAGTTTCGAGAAATTATATTTATAATACTCACTAGCTAAACCATGATGCAAAAGGTACGTCAATAATAACTGCTTTTGTAATATTAATTTTTTTCCTTCACAGTACTTTAGATTTATCTACATTAAATTTTAATCACCTTTACTAAATAATTAAATGTTTTAATCAACTAATTTATCTTGATAAAATCTTAACTTTATTTAAGACAGCTTAATTTTAAGCATATTTTCAGTGTAAACGAAATGCATTTTTTATGCTATATCTTATTCCTCCAGGGACAACTTCCGTTACCCCTACTGTGTTACGACTTATCTCATTTTTCAACGAGAGCGACGGGCGATGTGTGCACGTTTCAGAGCTATATTCAAAAGATTTCTATGCTAATCTATTTACTTTTAAGTCCTCCTTTACTAAAGATTTTCAAACTTTATTCCGTAATTATAAATTTTAATTGTAACCCATTCTCTCCTTCTTATAAGCTGTACCTTGATCTGACGTCAAAACTAAATATTTTATTGCTAACTTCTATATTCTAAAAAGTTACCCGACGACAACGGTATACATACTGAAATACAAAAAAAGGTAAGGTGTATCGTGGATTATCGTTTATGAAACAGGTTCCCCTAAAAAGTCTAAAACACCGCCAAGCCCTTTGGGTTTTAAATTAATTATTCGTAGTACCCAGGTATTAATTATTTATTAAAAAGAATAGTAGGGTATCTAATCCTAGTTTCTACCTAAATTTTAACAGATTCAATATTCACTCTTTATTAAAATTCAATTTTTATTTTTAAATTTTACTTTTAAACAAAAAATTATAAAGATAAATTCACATCTAACTATCTTTTTAACCATATTATATAATTCAACTCTTTGGTATAACCGCGGATGCTGGCACCAAATTGACCAAGTTTACACTTAGCTAACCTAAATCAAATTTTCATTCATATTTAAAGTCTTCCACTGGTGTATAGTGAAGTAATCAAACATTATATTATTAATAATATTTTAAACAAAGCTTACCAAAAGTTTTTAACTCATTTTTCATCTTTGCTAAACCTCACCTACTTCTAAAAAAACCATGTATATAATTTACTAATACTATATAATTTAAGCCAGAGCCAAACATTATTATAATATATATTAAAAGTGATTACTACAAAAACCTTTAATAAAATAAACCAATTTACATATATTATATATGTTTCTATGGTGTTATAGCACACTAGGTTTTCATCCTAGAAGAATAAATAAATTTATTAGAAATACATTTCTTGAGTATGCTCAGTACATTTGCCTTCCAAGCAAAAAGATTAAATAATATTAAAAGAAATATTACAAGCAGTGTTAAGGGCACGAAGAATTTTGATTTCTTAAGAGAGGAATTTTCCTCCTAGTAAATAAGGTTTTAAGTTAATCAAACTACAAGCCTTCAAAGCTTGATATAAAATAGTATTTTTAAACCTTGACCCGCTATAGTTTAGTTAAAATATCAAAGTGCAAATTTGAAGTCGAATAGTATTTCTAGTGAGTTAGTTATGTTAGGTGGCTGAGCTTAAGCAATAGACTGTAGATCTATCTACGGAATTAAATTTCCCCAACAAATGTAAAATAAGCTAAATATTAAGCTGTTGGGTTCATACCCCAAAAATGAGATTATCTCTTTTACAAACACTCCCCACAAATAATCATTTATTTAGAAACTTTTATTATACTAAAATTTAATTAGGTTAATGAGGGTGTTCATCTGAATATAAAGTAATTAATAAACAAAAAATATAAGCTTGAATTATTCCAATTCCAAACTCAAAAATTGTATAAAAAACCTGAATAGAAATTAAAAATAATATAGAAAAAATTGAAGAAGCAAAAAATCTAGCAGTTAAATAGTTTCCGATTAAAGTTAGAACAATATGTCCAGCACTTATATTAGCAGTTAACCGAACTGATAAAGTAATAGGCCGAACAAGAATTCTTACAGTCTCAATAATTACTAAGAAAGGATTTAAAGGAGCAGGAGCTCCTATAGGTAATAAACCAGCAACAACTGATCTCGTATTATAAAAAACAGCAGAAACAATTAATGATAGTCAAAGAGGCAATCCTAAAGACAATGAAACAGCTAAATGACTAGTATTACTAAAAACATAAGGAATTAAACCACTTAAATTTATAAAAATCAAAAATATAAATAATGCACCTAAAATATTTATAAATCCTCCTAAACTAAGCCCAAAAGACCGAAAAATTTGAGATGTAACAGTCTCCTTAAAAACTTTTAAAACAACATCATATCGAGGACCACTTACTCAGTAAGAAGAACTAAAAATCATAATAGATGACAAAGAAAAAAATCATATCAAAACATATAAAGACATAAAAACTTGATTATTATCATCAAAAGAAGAAAAAATATCTACAAGCATTCTTATTATCAATTTCATTTATTTTCTTCTACTAAAGATTTCTTAGAAGACTCAGGACTAAAGTAAATTTTTTTTGATCACCAAATTATAATAGAAACAGAAAAGACAGCAACTCAAAATAAAACAAAAAGAAAAATTCAATTAAGAGGAGATAATTGAGGCATTAAAGAATACTGAACAATCAGTAACCTTAGACTGACAATCTAAAATTATATATTTAACTAATTCTTTATTCAGAAACATTTACTACTCAACTCATAAAATTTTCTAACGGAATAGCTTCTACAACAATTGGTATGAAAGAATGATTAGCTCCACAAATTTCAGAACATTGTCCATAAAAAACTCCAGGATACTTTACAAAAAAACTGAGCTGATTTAATCGCCCAGGAATTGCATCAGCTTTTACACCTAAACTAGGAACAGTTCAAGAGTGGATTACATCTGCAGATGTAACAAGTACACGAATATCAGTAGAAGTTGGAACAACAACTCGGTGATCTACTTCTAATAACCGAAAGTCTCCCCTTTCTAGATCATCCGTAGGAATTATATATGAATCAAACTCAATATTTAAAAAATCAGAATACTCATAACTTCAATATCACTGATGACCAATACTTTTAACAGTTAAATTACAATCTCCTACCTCATCTAATAAATAAAGTAATCGCAAAGAAGGAAGTGCTAAAAAAATTAAAATTACAGCAGGAATAATTGTCCAAATTGTTTCAATTTCTTGTCCCTCTACTAAAGACCGACAAGAGAATTTATTAATTATTAAAGAAAAAGCAGCATATCCTACTAAACTAATAATTATAATTAAAATTATTATAGCATGATCATGAAAAAAAATCAACTCTTCTATTAAAGGAGAGGCCGCATCTTGAAATCCTAATTGTCCTCATAGACTCATATCTTGTTAATTAACTAGAAACTAAAGCACCTGTTTCAGGGGCATTGTGGAAATCAGAAGGTAAAATGTTATCTCATTCTAAAGCGGTGCTCAAATGGGTACTTCAAACAACTTTACGCTGAGAAATTAAAGCCTCTCATACAATTACTATAAAATATAGAACTGCTACAAAAGAAATTATAGATCCAATTGAAGATACAACATTTCATTTAGTATAACAGTCAGGGTAATCAGAATATCGACGAGGTATCCCTGCTAACCCTAAAAAATGTTGAGGGAAGAAAGTCACATTTACCCCTACAAACATAATAAAGAAATGCGCTTTAGTTCACCGAGAGTGTATAGTAACTCCTGTTAATAAAGGAAATCAATAATTAAAAGCACCAAATAACGCAAACACAGCCCCCATTGAAAGAACATAATGAAAATGAGCAACTACATAATACGTATCATGAAGTATAATATCTAAAGAAGAGTTTGATAACACAATTCCTGTTAAGCCTCCTACAGTAAATAGAAAAATAAAACCTAAAGCCCACAACATAGGAGTTTCATACTTAATCTTAGCTCCATGAATAGTGGCTAATCAACTAAACACTTTAATCCCGGTAGGGACTGCAATAATTATTGTCGCTGCAGTAAAGTAAGCTCGAGTATCTACATCCATACCTACAGTAAATATGTGATGAGCCCAAACAATAAAACCTAATACACCAATAGCTAACATAGCATAAATCATACCTAAAGTACCAAAAGTTTCTTTTTTAGAAGAATAATGACTAACAATATGAGAAATCATCCCGAAACCAGGTAAAATTAAAATATATACTTCAGGATGACCAAAGAATCAAAACAAATGCTGATACAAAATAGGATCACCACCTCCAGCAGGATCAAAAAATGCAGTATTAAAATTTCGATCAGTCAAAAGCATAGTAATAGCACCAGCTAATACAGGTAAAGATAATAAGAGTAACACAGCTGTAATTTTTACAGACCATACAAATAAAGGTAAACGTTCAAATTGTATACCTCGTCATCGTATATTAATAATAGTAGTAATAAAATTAACAGCACCTAAAATAGAAGACACACCAGCCAAATGTAAAGAGAAAATAGCTAAATCTACCGAACCCCCAGCATGAGCTAAGTTTCCAGATAGCGGAGGATACACAGTTCATCCTGTTCCCGCCCCTCTTTCTACAGCAGCAGAAGAAAGTAACAGTAATAAAGCCGGAGGAAGTAATCAAAATCTCATATTATTAAGCCGAGGAAAAGCCATATCAGGAGCTCCTAATATTAAAGGAACTAACCAGTTCCCAAATCCACCAATCATTATAGGTATTACAAGAAAAAAAATTATTACAAAAGCATGAGCTGTAACAATTACATTATAAAGCTGATCATCCCCTAACAGGGCACCAGGTTGACCAAGTTCAGCACGAATTAACAAACTTAGTGCAGTTCCTACTAAACCAGATCATATTCCAAATAAAATATACAAAGTACCAATATCTTTATGATTAGTTGAAAATAATCAACGCATTACAGTATAGAAACTAAATCCGTACTTAACAGTAGAATTCCACCAAATAAATTTAATAAAACATTCAAAATTATTAAAAATCCTTCTTTTACCCTAATAATATAAACTGACCTATTTTTATTATATGAAACAAAGAATAAAGAGAAAAACAAACTCAAATAGTAAAATAACCTTATTAATGAACCAATGATAAGAATTAAAATAAAACCTCACAATATTGAACTGACACTAACTCTTATAACAACCCACTTAGAGATAAAACCTAATATAGGAGGCAACCCCCCTAAAGAAAGTAACATCACTAATAGATTCATTCTACTAAAATTTAAAGAAAATTTATTTAAATCTCTCAAGGTAGAAAAATTTGTATATCACAAATTAACAAATAATCCAACAGAAATAAGAATATAAATAAAAAAATATAATTTTATAGCCCAGTTTCTATGAAGGCAAGCAAACATAATTCAGCCTAAATGACCAATAGAGGAGTAAGCAAGCAAAGCCCGTAGCTGTCTCTGCCTTATTCCGCCCACACCACCAATCAAAGCAGAACCAGCACTAAATAAACAAACAACCAATCCTACTTTATAACTTAAATCTCTCCTTATAAAAACAGTTAATAAGAATAAAGGAGCAATTTTCTGTCAAGTAGCTAATAATAAACAAGAAATTCAAGAAAGCCCCGCTATAACTCCCGGTAATCAAAAATGAAAAGGAAATAATCCTATTTTTACAAACAAACCACAAAGTAAAAATATTAAACCAAACCTTCAAAATTCACCATTAACTATTTCCCACCTAAAAGAAAGATTATAACATATTAACCTTCCAAATATTAGAAAACTAGACCCTATAGCTTGAACAATAAAATATTTTACTGCAGACTCACTTTCAGATATTTTTTTTTGATAAACTAATATAGGAAGAAATCCAATTAAATTAATTTCAAGACCCGCTCAAATACCTAATCAATAAGGAGAAGAAATCGAAAAAAATGTACCAAATACTATAATTAAAAAAAATATTAATCTAAAAGGTAAAGTTGAAAACATAAGAAAAAGGATAAAATCGAATTACCCAAAACAGAGTTAGCAGCTCTGTTTTACTCCAAGTTTTTCTTACTGAGCTCAATCTAATGAACCTTCATTTCACTCATGAAACAGCCCAACAATTAAAATTAATAAAAAAATAGAAATTCCAATTAACAAACTTAAATCAAATATATTTATTAAAGAAACTAAAGCCGGAAGAAGTAAAACAATTTCTACATCAAAAATAAGAAAAATAATAGCCAATAAAAAAAATCGCAAAGAAAAAGGCAAACGAGCTGATTTAATAGGATCAAATCCACACTCAAATGGAGAGCTTTTTTCTCGATCTTCTAAACCACGCTTAGAAAGTACTCAACCTAAACACATAACTACAATAGAAAGAGCAATAGCAATTAAAGTTCTCAAAAAAGTGCTTAACATTAGTATTAGAGATAATTATCCCATATTAATCAACATCAATGATTTCCGTTCAGCCGGCGTAATACTTCCTAAGTGAGTAATAATATTACAATTCTCTAATTAACAGCTAGAAGCCTCTTTTTGGCTTTCACCTATACCAAAATGTAAAAAAGGGCTTTCACCTATACCTTATGGGCCGAAACCATATGCAAATTTTATGCTTTTTACATTGGCCTAAAAGCTAATTAGCTTATTTATTGAATGCAAATCAATTCTTTTATTTTAAAGTATTAAGCCGAAAATTCCTAAAGGTAATAAATTACCGTAATTAAATTAAAAGTCTAACACTTATACTCAGTCATTTAGGATTAATATTTTAATAACCTCATCAGTAAATAGATAAATACAAGAACAATCAAACAACATCAACAAAATGCCAGTATCATGCTGCAGCTTCAAAACCAAAATGATGTCCTACAGAGAAATGCTGAAGTCATACTCGGGCCAAACATACTAGTAAAAAAGATCTACCAATTAATACATGTAATCCATGAAATCCTGTAGCCACAAAAAAAGTTGAACCATATGCTCCATCTGCAATAGTAAATGAAGCCTCATAATACTCCATTCCTTGTAAAAAAGTAAAATACATTCCTAAGATAACTGTGGCAATTAGCCCTTGTAGTCCACCGTTTCGATCTCCTTCTATAAGGCTATGATGTGCTCAAGTAACAGTAACCCCAGAAGCAAGCAATACTCCGGTATTTAACAAAGGAACCTCGAAAGGATTTAAAGGTATAATTCCTACAGGGGGTCACACCGATCCTAGTTCAGTTCTAGGAGCTAAGCTGCTATGAAAATAAGCTCAAAAGAAAGCAAAAAAGAAACATACTTCAGAAACAATAAATAAAATCATCCCTCAACGAAGACCTTTAGATACTTGATATGTATGAAAACCCTGGTAGGTTGCTTCTCGAATCACATCTCGTCATCACTGAATTATTGTAATTAAAATCAATAAAACTCCTACAATTAAAAGTTCATAGGAAAGACCATGAAATCATCCTGCAAGACCTGATGTTAAAAACAAAGCGCCGGCTGAACCAGTCAAAGGTCAAGGACTAAACTCTACTAAATGAAAAGGATTACGTCCCATAAAGATAATTTTATTTGAAATATTATTTACCAGCTTTTTTTTTTTTGCTGGTACAAAAAGTGCGGAGCGAGCGTGAATTAATTTAGCCATAGAAATCATGTGGTAAAGTTACTTTTATACACTTGTTTTAAAAGCGAGTCGACGCATCAAAAAGATACAAGGACATACATACATACATACATATATATATATATATATATA